ACTACTCAAATTGTTTCATCGGAATTTCAAATTTATATTCTAATAAAACAAATAATAAATAGTTTAATCCGATTAGATTTCATGCAAATGTAGTAGTATACCAATAACGGGAACTAGTTAGGATTAGGATAACTCGATAAAAGTTTTGATTGAATATGGTTGAATAATCATTCGAGGCTGAAAAGTTTTCGATTTTTATAGTTAGAATTGATTGGTCGTATCTATCCAATACCTATAATCTACTATGATAACGTATGATAACGACTCGCTATTCACTCGGGTTCTGAGTCATAATCATTATGTAGGAGAGATGGCCGAGTGGTTCAAGGCGTAGCATTGGAACTGCTATGTAGGCTTTTGTTTACCGAGGGTTCGAATCCCTCTCTTTCCGTACCTTCAGCTAAACCACCAACGGTACTTATCACAATACAATGTCTCAAATCAACTAATAATGGATACCATTAGTCCAAGAGTTAGGCTTTCCTTTGATATAGATTCCATATTCCTAATTGTTGTGGTACATAAAATTAAACTACTGAAAAAAGGTCGACAAGGAATTCAAATATGGCAGCCAATCTCTTACTTCGACGAAAAGAGAAGAGAGCAAAATAGCCCTAATCTTTTTTTTGTTAGTTAGGTTTAAGTTTGACGGGAATAATATTCTACGACTAGCAATTCGTTTATTTTCAAACCGACCCATTTATTATCTATTATTTGATTGACTACTCCTTTATATTGGAACGGGTGAAGAGTCAAATATTTTGGCACTTCCTCATGAGGGGATGAATCAAGAGAATTTTTAATCAGAGTTTGGGATTTTTGTTCATCCTTCGCTGTAATAACATCTCGTGGTTTGCAGCGATAACTTGGTATATCTACTATACGACCATTAACTAAAACATGTCTATGGTTAACTAATTGGCGGGCTCCAGGAATAGTCGACGCCATACCCAATCGAAAAAGGATGTTATCCAAGCGCATTTCAAGTAATTGTAGTAAAACCTGACCTGTTGAACCTTTGGCTTTTCCCGCGATACGGACATATTTAAGTAATTGTCGTTCTGTAAGACCATAATGAAAACGCAATTTTTGTTTTTCTTCTAGACGAATACGATATTGAGATCTTTTACCGGAACGCGATTGGTTTCTAAGATCACTTCCGGTTCTAGGCCTTTTACTAGTTAGTCCCGGTAAAGCCCCCAGACGGCGTATTTTTTTGAAACGAGGACCTCGGTAACGTGACATAAAGACTCCTTATTTTATTTTAATTTTACAGAATAAACCTAAATTAAAACTGAACTATAAATGAAGTGAAATCAACTGAAGTATTCTACTACAAAGAATAATGAGATAAATTATATCAATATACGGACTCTTTTGTATGCTTATTGTATGTATATATAAAATATAATAAAAAAAAAGGATCCTTTTTTTTTATTATATTTTTACTGTAAAGATATAACTCCTCCTATTTTTATTCATAGTTGGACGTTCTTACAAGATAATAGATCGGTGACCCTTATAGAAAAGGGGAGGAAGCCTTTAATTTAATACTATTTTCCAGCATTCTTTAGATTTCACGGAGACATTAGCAATCACGTAAAAAAGCAACCAAATAGATAGAAGCCAGCTATCGGAATCGAACCGATGACCATCGCATTACAAATGCGATGCTCTAACCTCTGAGCTAAGCGGGCTCACACAATAGAAATTGGGCATGCATAGGAATTCAATAACCTACTGGGATCGTAGCTATTAACTATCCATCCTTAGCTATTCATAATTAATATGAGTCTAGAAAAGAATAGAAAGCGCATATTTCAAATAAATATTTAATATTTATAGATGATAACCATTAATTGACTATAGCGATATGTAATTTCTATTTATTTATCTTCAGTATCGGAATTAAACAGTCACATTTAAAATGATATTTTCATTTTTTATTATTATCTATTACTTTAACTATAGAAACTATATATTTTTCTAATATTTTATATTATTATATTTGACTATATATCATATATATATATCTTTAGAAATAGATTTCTATTTTTTATTGAATTACGAATTGATTAGCTATAGTAATTAGATTACTAAGTAATAGTAATTCTTAATATTGATTTAATTATAATTCATTTCCATTTCGTTTTTAGTTAAGGAAATCATCAAAATGAAAGAAAGAGACGCAATCCCGATCATAATGAGACATTACTCCGCTTTCAGTCATAAATAAAAGCATAAACTAAGACAAAATCGACCGTTTGAGTATTCAAAATTTATCGGGGCAAATGGGCGGAAAAAAAGACTATATATGTGATATATATCCAGCTAGATTGAATTGTGGGTACAGAAATGATAAAATAATTTCTGATTGAACCAAATATAAGATATGGGTCTCCGAAAGAAATGACAGAAGATAGGCAAAAAATAAAATTAGGAGTAAATGCTTTTAGATATAAGAATCCCTATCTAATCAATTAAAAGGTTACAGCATAGC